TATATATATTTCTGTAGATTAGATATCGCACAAATACTTTCTATACTATCTATACTATTATCCTATATCCTATTTATTTATTTTATTTTAGTATCTCAGAAAAGTGGAAAGTTCATTGAATAGGTTTTCTTTTTTTTTTTGTCCACTACTTTTTTTTTGATTTTATTTTCTATTTTATTGTACGTATAATAAATCAAAAAAAATTCTGATACATCTGGAAAACCGAAACCAAGACTAGGAATTTTTGTTTTTGACGAACAGGATCAAAAATCATTACCCCTTCGACACAAGAAAGGGGTGTAGAAAATTCCTTTTCTTGTGTCGAAGACTAGGAAGACAAATAATGCCTCCTAGAATTATTTGTTCCCCGCATTTCTAGTTCGTTCTATTACCCGCTTACTTATGCTAATATCTATCCCAATTTTATTCTATTTCAAATAGAATAAAAGGGATCCATTTTATGACATTACAATCTAGCAATAGTAACATAGTCCTATCAATTTGGCTAAAAAAAACAAAGAAAGGGGTGGTAAAGTCATAAAGTCAAATAAAATAGTCTTCTTCAAACAAAAATCTACCTATTATGACTAGGAATGCGGTACAAGGGATTCCCCCAAGCTCGTAGAAAAAGAGCAGGTAAATAAAAGGTTTTTCAGAATTGATTTTTTGTGATCATACATAATTGACAACAAAAATTTTGTTCTTTTTACGAACCTGATGTCGATAAATCCGCGAGTCTAGAAATTCATTTCGGCCAATTGAACCTTCTCGAACTGTTTCTTTTTAAGAACCAAAAAGATTTGTGCCAAAATAACAGACGCCAAGAAGACCAAAAGACCTTGGACACGTAATGGATCTTGAAGTACTATTTCTGCATCTCCCTGACCAAATCCACCCACATTAGGATTACTCGTTAATGGTTGATCCAATTTGATGGATTCACCCTCTGAAACAAGAACTTCTGGTCCTGGAGGGATAATATCAACCACTTGACGTCCATCCGATGGATCTGTTATGGTTATTTCATATCCCCCTTTTTCTTTTCGTATGATTTTACTTACTATGCCCGCTCCTGTAGCATTATAAACTGTATTGTTACTCTTGCTTCCGTCGGGATAAATTTGACCCCTTCCCCTATTCCCCCCTACGTATATAGGATATTTTAAGAAGTGAACATCTTTCTTAGTAGCGGGATCGGGGGAAAGAATAGGAAAGGTGATTTCACTATATTTCTGACCAGGGACAGGCCCTATCACAAGAATATTTTTTTTATTAGGGCGGTAGCTCTGAAAAGACAAATTGCCTATCTTTTCTTTCATCTCGGGAGAAATACGATCGGAAGGGGCCAATTCAAACCCCTCCGGTAAAATAAGAACAGCCCCCACATTCAAACCCCCCTTCTTACCATTAGCAAGAACTTGTTTCACTTGCTTATCATAAGGAATTCGAACAACTGCTTCAAATACAGTATCAGGAAGTACCGCTTGTGGAACCTCAATATCCACGGGCTTATTAGCTAAATGGCAATTGGCACATACAATACGCCCAGTCGCTTCGCGTGGATTTTCATAACCCTGCTGCGCAAAAATGGGATATGCACTTGAAATGGATGTCCGCGTTATGATATATATCATGAGAGATAGGGAAATAGATCGAATAATATGTTCGTTTATCCAAGAAAAAGTATTTCTAGTTTGCATGGTCTAATCATTGATCCGAAAATTTCTACAATAAATTGGGTAGGTCGCCAGTATAGTTCCCTATCCACGATTCTGCTATTTATTGGAATCATTTTACTAGAATACTACTAGAATACTATAGTATGAAAATCCCCCGCATAGAAAGTTTTTAATACTTATGTAGAACTACAAAGTAAGAAACATTCTAATTGGATTAATATTGGTGGATCATTTATCAATCATTCATTGAATGATAAATAACTACAAGTGACGGAGATACACGATTTAAATAACGAAAAATCCAATATTTAAAAATAGTATCGAGAATAACTGGAAAAGTGGAAACAAGACCAGATATAATTTGATCATTATGACCAAATCCAAAATCTTTGTAGACAGAACCAATCATTAGTTCCCAACCGTGGGGTGAATGAAATCCGATACATAAATCGGTTAATAAAAGAATCAAAAAAGCTTTTACTGTATCACTTAAGTTATATAGGAATTCCTGAGCCCAAGAGTTAAGAATAACAAGTTCTTCATTACCTAAAATAGAATAAACGCTTAGAATAACAAAACAGATTATATTTGTTGAGAAGTGCAAAATCGTATGGATACGATCCTCATTGTGTATCTTGATTAATTGGATCGTTTCTTTGTGGATTCCTATAGGAAGCTTTTGTAGATGTGTCTCCGGGTATTCCTTGATCATTTCTTCCAAGAAGAGGATTTCCTCTAATTCTATGAACTTTTCTAGAATACTTTTTTCTTGAATATCATTCAAGAAAATTTCGGAATGACCAGTATTCGACCAATTAGTAACCAAAGATTCCATACTTTTAGTAAATGAGAGAGAAATCCACCAGGGCAGAAATACTATAGATGCAAGATACAAAAGAGGAGTGAATGCTTTCTTTTTTGCCATTTTTCACCTGTGAATTTGTAATTAACCCACTTCATTTGTCGACTCTATGTGATCGAATATTTCTTTCAAACATGAGTTCTAGACAAGGTATCAAACCTATGAATCTATTTTTTGTGATTTTGTTTGAATCTAGAAAGAATACAGAAATAGACTAAGACTCCACTTCGAATTCGACTGAAGAAATAATACAAAATCATGTTTCCGGATATCTCAATTCATCAAATTCCAAACAAGTGTCTACTTTCGATGAATGCCCGAAAAAGTCCTTTAAGGAATGAATATTATTGAGATTTTGAGACGAAAGAACTCCTTTTCTATCAAAATATCCAATATTTCAAAAAAATTCCAACGATTCCCTATAGTCAAGAATAGAATAATTAGTCAAGAATAGAATAATTGAGAGAAAGATATTGTGATGATCAAAAAAATGAGCGGCAAAACAAGACAGAAACGGGCCAGTTATCATTATTAAGAAAACCCATTATTGGGTAGTCAAGAACACAAATGAAAGGATAAAAAAAGGTCGATTGACAAAAAGAAAGTAATTTACAAGATATGATTTATCTGCATCGAAAGTATCACTTAGTTATAGAAAAAAACAGGATTCTTGCATTTTTCCCTCCTGCTGAGAAAGCATTCGTTCTCCAGCCCAGTTCCTTTTCTCAAAAGACTTCAATCGGTACGCGCAAGAAATAGGCCAATTCCGCGGCTTTTTGTTCAATTTCTCGTGGAGTCAAATTCTCATCAGTACGGGTCAACGGAATAGCCCCTCGGCCTCTGATGTCCATATAAAGGACACGACGAGTATAAATACCCTCTTTAACTTCTATTCTAACGGATTGAATATCTTTTATACGGAATCGGAGGAATATGCGACGATTTTTTCCAGGGAATCCCCAACGAAAAATACACACTATTCCTTCCTTTCTATCGAATCGATCATAACCACTGCCTACATTCCAGGAAATTGTGCACCACAAATAGGAACTAATAAAAAGGCCCGCGATCCCGTAGAAAGACATCACGATCCCTTGTGGAAAAAAAATGATTTGCTGAGACGGAACAAAAGATATCAAATTTCTACCAAGATAACTGGAAGTTCCAACCAATAAGAATCCTAATGAACCTAAAAAAACGATAAGGGCCCAGCAAAAATTACTTAGTTTTCGAGACCCCGTTATAAGTTCTATCCATATATGTTCTGATCGCCAACTCATACTTGATCCGATTGCATTTTATTGGAATTGAGAGAATACCCCAAATTATTTTGACTTTACTTTTTTTGTTTCCGAATGAACTCTCATCAACTAGCACTAGTGCGAACTAGCACTAGTTTGATTTGATGGGAGCCTTTAGGAGTAATTCATCAAATTGGTTAGATCTAAAATAATAACATACCCTTCATATGATATATGATCCCAATATACATATTGATATACATATAGATCCACCAACTTTACATTTTAGGCATTCGGCGATCCTGATCTATTTGAAAGGAGCTAGAATTCAGTTACCCATAGATCATTTTCTGCAGGCCTAAGAGCTTTTCCTTTATGTTCGGCGGAAATCACATGTTCTACCATATTTCCCGAAATAAATATCTGTGTTATAGGCTACAAGTCTAAGTTTCAAAGGATGAGATTGGGTCCCCTCGGATCTAAACAATCTTGTTTTTTTGAACATGAAGAAATAAAGAAGCCATTGCAATTGCCGGAAAGACCAGGCCTACTAAGGGCACAAAAATAGAGGGAAAATTGAAAGTTGTCATAAAATGGGTACCTCGATTTACTATTTGTACCTGTTCTTATTTTTTTTAAATATCATATTTTATATTTATACTAATTATAATTAATAATTGTAATTATTATGAATTCGTAGTTATTATTAATTAATTCAATTTGAAAATTCTTAAAATTCTTATTAGAGATATAAGTATCTAAGTGAGTATATAGAATAAGTCCAAGGAATGTAGAACTAAATAAATGGACTTATTCATCTATCTACATGAAAAGATACATATGATAATCCATTTTATTATTTTTCTTCATTTCTTTGTGTTTTGTTTTTGTCTTCGAATTTAATAAAGAAAGAGTTTCTTACAAATTATCGAAAGATTCGTTAGAATGCGACACAGCCGGGATTTTTAGTGAAAATGGGATTTTCGGGAGATGGAGAAAGATACAAAACTATATATCTATTTTTTATATCTAGTTTTTCTATAATTTGAATTTGATTATATACGTAAGACGAAATTCGTTTTATTTGCCCAATTTCACGAAAGGAAGAACTCACGTTTTTATCTTGTTGATAGAGACTTCTTAATTAGTAATCGGGAATCCGGGTAAAAAGGTAAAAAAAAGAGTTATCCGCAACTTTTGATTCTTTCTACAATTAGA